AAATGAAATGGGCAGACTAGAATTAGCCGTATTCTATGAAATACGATAGTATGGTAGAAAGAAATATCTGAATCTTTCTACCATACTATCTACTATTGTTATTGTAGTGTATATAAGGTGTATTGTAATCCGGGTTAATTTAATAGAGATCAATCTACAATAGTATCGTCATATTCCTATATATTGGTATATATCGATATCAATTACATATTATATATAATATAATGTATATAGTGCCCCCCCAATTCTATTTCTTTGCTTTATCCATCTGTCTTGTATTTAATTTGTGTTGATTTCAATCAATTTGAAATAATTGAAAAGCGACTCGTACGATTCTAATTCCTGGATTGCTGATTATTTTCAATATGAATCCCATCAAAAGAATCAAGGGCCTCTTCGATGGGTATAATAAAAGAAAATAAAGTAATCTTTTTATTAGCATTCCGACGAAGAAGTCATTGATCGATCAGTTGACATATGATCTATGGAAACTTCTTCGGATTTCAAAAAAAAAAAAAAGGGGGGGGGGAAGGATTAGTAAACCTCTTTTAACGTTTGAACAGTGAGTTCAATAAAACAAGTACAACATAAATAAAATTTCCAAAATATTAAAACAAACGGGAAGTGCGCAATATGTGACTCGCCCAAGACAATATTTTAGTCTGTGTAGTATCTCGTTAGAGAACTACTATGTCTGTGTTGTTTCCGATAGAAAATGTGTATCTACGTAATGTAATAACAGAACTATTTTCTCTTTGAATAAAGGGAAACAAAAAAGTAAAATAAAAAAAGTGCAACTCTTCCTCACAGTCCATATCTAATTTTAGTAAGAGTCGGTTCATCGAAATCGAAAATTGATCAAGAATTCAGTTGGAATAAATTTACTACCATTTGTATTTCTTTTACTTTGTATTCTTTTTACTTTCGAAATACAAACACGGAAATAATTGAAATATTTGTTTGATTGAAAGAGTATTCTTCATATATATTATTCATAAACTATATTACTACACGAAAACCCAAGAGAATTTTGAAATGCAGATATTTTTTTATTTCTATTTCAATTTAAAAATTGAATTTTAAATTGAAATAGTGTTGAAATAATGAAATTTCAACTAAAAAAAGCTTTTCAGAACTGAACGATTTATAAAAAAAAAAGGGATCCAGTTTAATTCCTAAACTCAATTACAATTAGTAGTACTTCTAGAGTCCACTTCTTCCCCATACTACGAGTGAAAGGGAAAATGTAAAGACTACCATTAAAGCAGCCCAAGCGAGATTTACTATATCCATGTGAATTATGTCCCCTATCTATGAAGGAATTCTTGAATTATTGTTCACTAATAAATAATAGTGGAATCACTGGCGCAGAGTCAAAAATTCTGACCTAACGTCGTTGATGAAACAATCCAATAAATCCAACTCTAACTTATAAGGGGTCTTATAAGATTTAAGGGGTCTTATAAGATTTCTAGTATAATCAGAAAAGATTAAGCACAAGCAAAATATGCGGAGACCCCCTTGGAAGTATCAAAGAAATGCTACTAATATGTAGAAATACTAAAAATCTATTCTTTCTTTTGTTGTCCTTCATTAAGTTAAGTAAAAAGTCTAAAAAAATAGAAGAAAGGTAGATCACTACCCAACCCATACCCTATTTCTTTCCCATTTTGTTTTGATCTAATCCTTACCGTCCCTTATTGTCTCTATGAAACAATCGGAGGACGCCCTATTATGTTCTGTTCTTGACTAGGGGTTAACGAAAAAAGAAAAAAGGTATAGTATATAAGGTATATTAAGTAAAAGCCAATTACTCAATTCAATCGAATTAATATTGATTGAATGCCGGAGTACTCAAAGACTTTGATGAATATGTCTACAAAGTATCTTCTGGCCTTTCCGCAACTAAAAACGGAATTTTATTTCCGTCCTGCTATCCAATCTAATTCAAAACCCGGCCCGTAGACACTCCGTTAGTAATGGAAGGACTATCACGATTTATCAGTTTCCTCCGTTTGCTTCCGCCGGAAAAATTTCCCCAATTCTATCAGCAAAACAGAAGAAGGTATGTCAATTCTTTTGGTGATTAGGCGACACCCGGATTTGAACTGGGGAAAAAGGATTTGCAGTCCCCCGCCTTACCGCTCGGCCATGCCGCCAAAACGATACCAAATCAAAATCTATCAAAAAATTATCCTTTTGTCTTCTTATTTATTGTACTTGTATTTTGAATCTTAATCCCGTTTTCCTTAATTCCTTTTCTAAAAGAAATCTTTCTTTTTTGTTTGAGTTGGATCCATCCCTTCGATTGATTGTATAGTATCTTAAAACCATACAATCTCTAAAAATTTCCCTTACTTTTCTAGTGAAAAACAAAATTTTGATTTTTCAGTCATAAAAGAAAAAATTCAGCACAAACTGGAACCGTTAACTATTATATAATTCATGAATGATTCGTATATATAATTCATGAATGATTCGTAAATTTGAATCTCAAATT